ATTGCGAAATTTTTTTCTAGAATGCCCAATATCTGTTTTACATCTTCTAGGCGAAAATGCTCAATTTTCATAAGATCTTCTTGACTCTTATTCATAAGGTCCAATAATGTATATATATTGGACCTTATGAGGCAATTATAAACTCTGGGAGACAATTCGAATTGATCAATAAAAATAGATTTCAATGCTATTTTGTTTTTTCCGACTTTATCTAATTTATTGTGAAAAGTAAAGGGGGATAAAGGAACCATATGTTGGTTGTCCTCTAAAAGTAAGTTTTCTTCTTCCTTATATAAAAAGGGAATAAATAAATCAATCAAATTCCGGGAGGCTTCATGAAGTGCTTCTTTCGGAGTTAAACTGCCATTTGTCCATATTTCGAGAAAGAGTATCTCTTGTTTTTCATTCCCATTCCCATTTCCATAGGAATGAATACTATGATTCACGTTTCGAACAGGCATGAATACAGCATCTACAGGATAACTTCCATCTTGAAAGTTATGTGGCATCTTTATAAGATATCCGCGATTTCTTTCAATTTCTAATCCAATACGTAAATTTATTGGTTCTGTCAAGCTAGCTATATGTTGTGTATTGTCGACAATTTCTACATAAGGTGGTAAGATGATATCTCGAGCAGTTACATATCCAGGACCTCTAACACAAATAGACGCGTCACAAGTTCCATATAGATTACTTCTCAATACAATTTCTTTCAAATTCATTATAATTTCGTGGGCCGATTCTTGAATACCCGTTATAGTAGAATATTCGTGGGAGACGTTCTCAGATTTTACACGTGTGATACATGTTCCTTCTATTTCTCCAAGCAAAGCTCTTCGCATCGCAATGCCTATTGTGTCGGCTTGTCCTTTCATAAGTGGAGACAGAATAAATCGACCATAATAAAGGCGTTTACTGTCTGTTCTTGATTCAACACACTTCCACTGTAGTGTCCGAGTAGATACTGTTACTTTCTCTCGAACCATAGTAATAATATTTTTTTTGATTGAATTATTTATTTCTCTTGTTTCTCTTGAAATTTCTTCACTGTTTATTTCTATACACGTCTTTTTTTCGGAGGTCTACAGCCATTATGTGGCATAGGGGTTACATCCCGTACAAAAGTTAATAGTATACCACTTCTACGAATAGCTCGTAATGCGGCGTCTCTTCCGAGACCGGGACCTTTTATCATGACTTCTGCTCGTTGCATACCTTGATCTACTACTGTACGAATAGCAACTGATGCTGCAGTTTGAGCGGCAAAGGGTGTCCCTCTTCTTGTACCCTTGAATCCACAAGTACCGGCCGAGGACCAGGAAACCACCCGACCTCGTACATCTGTAACTGTAACAATGGTATTATTGAAACTTGCTTGAACATGAATAACTCCCTTTGGTATTTTACGTGCACTTTTACGTGCACCAATACGTACATTTCTACGTAAACCAGTTCTCGGTATACCTTTTGCCATATTGTATCATCTCATAAATATGAGTCAAAAATATATGGATATATCCATTTCATGTCAAAACAGATTCTTTATTTGTATTTGTACGCTGAGCTCTTTAGTGAGTCTGATTATCCCTTTATCCTTGTCTTTGTTTATGTCTCGGATTGGCACAAATTACTCTAATGCGACCCCGTCTACGGATTAGTCGACATTTTTCACAAATTTTACGAACGGAAGCTCTTATTTTCATATTTGTCATTCCTTATCTTAATTCTGAATCTACTTCTCGATAGAAAATAGGTTTCTTGGAATTTTTTATCTTGAATCGTATTGAATAAAAATCACCTAATCCTTCAAATCTTTGTTTCGGAGTCGATAAATTATACGTCCTCTGGTTGAATCATAACGACTTACTTCAATTTTGACTTTATCTCCGGGAAGTATCCGTATAAAACTACGCCGGATCTTTCCCGAAACATAACCTAGAATCAGATCCTCATTATCTAAACGAACCCGGAACATGCCATTGGGAAGCGATTCAGTAATTAAACCTTCATGAATCCATTTTTGTTCTTTCATTCCAGGTAAAGCCCCCTTGAGGTATCAACTAATGGAGGAGAAACGATATTAGACAACTCACCCCCTTATCTTTTTTTTTTTTTACAAATAGGAAGAGGTTTCGGATTTCATTTGGATATTAAATGGATTACCATATATAACATAAAATTTCTCCGCCGATTCCTTCTAGTCGAGCCTCCCGATCTGTCATTATACCCCGAGAAGTAGAAAGAATTACAATCCCTATCCCACCTAAAATTCTAGGAATTCGTTGAGAGTTAGAATAAATTCGTAGACCGGGTCGGCTGATCCGTTTTAAATTTAACAAATTCCTATAGGGTCTTTTCTTATTCCTGCTATGTCGCAGGGTTAAAACTAAAAAATTTTGGTTTTTTTCTCGATGTTTTCTGACGTTTTCGATAAAACCTTCTCGGAAAAGTATTTTAACAATATTTTCGGTAATATTAGTAGATGCTATGCGAACAACTCTTTTTCTATCCATATCAGCATTTCGTATAGAGGTTATTATCTCAGCAATAGTGTCTCTACCCATGATGAACTCAAACTTTTGGTGTCTCAAAATTGGATATAATTAACATGTTTTTTTATTGGTTTATGAATATAAAATTTTTAAGGTATATACGCGAAACACAAGCTACGAATTAATCTAGTTCTTAAACTATTTCTTTTCAAATACCCCAAAAATATCAGATCTCTTTTTATTTTATAATACTTCTATAATACTTCGGGAGCTAATGAAACTATTTTAGTAAAATTTAATTGTCTCAATTCGCGGGGGATTGCCCCAAAAATGCGAGTTCCTTTTGGGTTTCCTTCTTGATCAATTACAACTGCAGCATTGTCATCATATCGTATTATCATACCGCTGTCACGTTTAAGTTCTTTACAGGTACGAACAATTACAGCTCTGACTACTTCTGATTTTTCTAGGGGCATATTTGGTACTGCTTCTTTGATCACAGCAACAATAACGTCACCAATATGAGCATATCGGCGATTACTAGCTCCTATGATTCGAATACACATCAATTTTCGAGCCCCGCTGTTATCCGCTACATTTAAATAGGTCTGAGGTTGAATCATATAAATTTTTGAGTCTATTCTTCCAATGCAAAGGATGAAAAAAAATAAAAGAAATATTGTTTGTCTAAGTCTAAAAAAAGAAACCTGCGATTTTGTTTCATCCCCAAGACTCATTTCTGTCGGTTCTATATTTTTATCCCGAAATAATAAATTGAGTTCGTATAGGCATTTTGGATGCTGCTATTAAAATAGCCCTTTTAGCTATATTTTCGGTTACTCCACCCATTTCATATAGTATTCGCCCCGGTTTAACAACAGCTACCCAATATTCAGGGGATCCTTTCCCTGAGCCCATACGTGTTTCAGCAGGTCTTACTGTAACTGGTTTATCTGGAAAGAGCCGGACCCATATTTTTCCACCACGGCGTGCATTTCGTGTCATTGCTCGGCGACCTGCTTCGATTTGTCTCGATGTGATCCAAGCGGGTTCAAGTGCTTGAAGAGCATATTTACCGAAACAAATATGATTACCTCGATAAGATATTCCCTTCATTCTTCCTCTATGTTGTTTACGGAATTTAGTTCTTTTGGGGTTATAGTTGATGGTTGTTTCGGAATTTCATCTCTACTACAGAGCTGGACGTGAGAGTTTCTTCTCATCCAGCTCCTCGCGAATAAAAGGATTCAAAATTGAATTTCAATTAATTTGAATAGCTATTAGAACATTTTTAGAAAAGATTTTATTTTTTTCTAACGTCCTAATAAATCTTTATTGTCTTTTGTCCTTTATCCGAGTTTACCAATTCAAAAAAAGAAAGTTTTCGCGGGCGAATATTGACTCTTGCAATCTCTATTTCAGTCCTAGCACTTGTTCGTCACTTTTCCGAATAGATGAATTAATTTCCGGTTCATTTCGCCATCCTAACTAGTGAATTATTAAGATTCATTTGTTTAATAAAATCTTTTGCATTCACAGGTTCCTTCGTTTCCACCACTTCGTACTAAATGATTAGGTCAGAATTCTACAACGGAGCTCATAATCCAATTTATTCTTGAGTCAACCTTCTTAGTCTTTATTGACTCGAAGCTCTTGAGTTTTTTCTTCTCTTCTATCAGAAATTCCTTGAAAATTTCATTATGTATGAATCAATTAGTATTGATGCTTTATTACATTGTCTTTTATGAGATAACCCACAGACCTTCCATATTAGAATTCTATATCATTGATATTCTTTTTCTCTCTTTCTCTCATCCTTCCATTTATCCACACCTTTCTTCTGTAATTTTGCTTTAAAAAAGTTTAATTATTTCAGTTGCTACAAAGATATGACTTATTTAACATATCTTGACTGGTTCTTTAGATCCAGATAATATGAAGTGATGAATTGGTTTTCATACTATCGGGTCGGTCTTTTGTAACCCTAACCCTAAAAAAAAACCAACGAGTCACACACTAAGCATAGCAATTATATCAAAAGGTCAATTGAATTTTTATTCAACCCTATAGAATTAAGAATTAGTTTGATTGGTAGGAAAAAGAATGAACGAGTTTCTCCCTTTTTCCTTCTATCAATAGATAGAAGGAAAAAACAATGAAAGTTTTCTTATTCCTCTTCCTTGTCTATAAAAATCCAAATTTTGATGCCCAAAACCCCATAGATAGTCCGAACTGTATAGGAACAATAATTTATTTTAGCTCGAATGGTTTGTAGGGGAACCCTGCCCTCTCTGATCCATTCGACACGGGCAATTTCTTTTCCGTCGATACGCCCTGCAATTTGTACTTGAATTCCTTTTGTATCCGCTTGTTCAGTTAATTCAATAGCCTTTTTCATTGCTTTTCGAAATGAAACTCTATTTTTTAATTGTCCGGCTATAAATTCTGCAAGAATATTAGGGTTCCCGTAAGGTTTTGCAATTCTTGTGATAGCAATGTTAAGTT